TTCCAGTCCCTCCTGTGATACTCCAACCGCCCCATGAATTGGTTATTCCTAAACGAGTCATGAAAGGAATAACGAACATACCCTGCCTCCACATTGGATCAAGAACAGGGTCAGAGGGATCAAAAACTGCTAATTCATACAGAGCCATTGAACCAGACCAACCAGAAACCAAAGCTGTATGCATTATATGGACAGCAAGCAACCGACCGGGATCATTCAACACAACAGTATGAACACGATACCAAGGCAAACCCATGGAAATACCCCTTTATCAAAAAAAGTAGACACTACGTAACTTTATTGCATTGAAAAAGACTCTACTATAGACTATGCTATAGATCCCCTTTGTTCAGTGGATTCTCTTAGAATAAGGGGTAATGTTGGTTCTATTTTGTTGATAATATATAGAACAATTCTGTTCGTAGGAACAAGGCGAAACAGATTTATTCTATACTCAATAAGTACCAATACGCAATGGGGGTTGAAACTACTGCTTATGAGGGAATATGCCCATACTACTTCATCATTAGAAAGACCTATTTGTAATAATTTTTCTTTATTCATTCTATCTTCATTTTATTATATTATGTATGAAGTTTTCTAATCTATGGATAAACTAATACAAGGGCTAATATTATTATTATTAAAGATAATAAACCCATTCTTACGTTTCCACATCAAAGTGAAATATAGTATTTAGTTCTTTTTTCTTTTATTTAATGCCTATTGGTGTTCCAAAAGTACCTTTTCGGAGTCCTGGAGAGGAAGATGCATCTTGGATTGACGTATAGTGCGACTTGTCAGATATATTGGGTTATATGGGATTTCCCCGTTTTCTCCCCCGATCGAGATATCCTCTATTTCGCCCAAAAAACATATTAATTGAATCATCAAAAATTGGGAGCGTGAAGTAAAAATTAGGAGAGTGAAGTGCAATATAACCCGATCCCCCCTTTTTTTTGGAGGTAATTTATATTATTATCAATTAGAATAATTTATGGTTATCTTCGTTGGACTAATAAAATGAAGTATCCAGGTTCCGTTTAAAAAACAATCCAATTGGTAATTATATATGATTACCACTTATATCATAAATGATTCGATTCCTATTTATAAAGAAAATGGATCTCAAATCGTTACGCAATCGAGTAATATGGATGAATTCCATCAAATATTTGGTTTGGCAGAAGGCATAAAATTCATAATTCATATTAATTATTAAGAAGTCATAGCAATAAAGAAGTGGTAAGAGAAGCATTTGTCCTATATGTGCAAATCAAAATAGGGCGGATCTTTACCCGGAGTAGAACATAAACCTAAAAAGATTTAAGAGACCCATTCAGGAACAAGAAAATGACATCGTGATTTGGATCTCAATGAAAAAATACATCAATGATAAGTTAATTCGATAAGTTTGAAATTCTTTTTTTATATTCGAAGATAAGAAAAGAGGTCAAAAGAATCTTTATTGAAAAATCGAAGAAAAAGCCCTTTCGTTAAAAGTTCGAAAGAGCTTACTATGCTATGTATGATATGAAAAAACGAAAGGGGGCTGGAATCTACACATTGATTTTTTCGGAAATTTTTTTTTTGAACCGTATGCAGAAAAAAGTGCATGTACGGTTCCTAAGGGATACAACTTTAACCGAATCAACCGACTTTATCGAGAGAGATTACTTTTTTTAGGCCAAGCAGTTGATAGCGAGATCTCGAATCAACTTATTGGTCTTATGGTATATCTCAGTATTGAGGATGATACCAAAGATCTGTATTTGTTTATAAACTCTCCGGGCGGATGGGTAATACCTGGAGTAGCTATTTATGATACTATGCAATTTGTGCGACCAGATGTACATACAATATGCATGGGATTAGCTGCTTCAATGGGATCTTTTATCTTGGTTGGAGGGGAAATTACCAAACGTCTAGCATTCCCTCACGCTTGGCGCCAATGAGGTTTTTTTGAGAGAAACAAAAGACTATGCCTTCGCCATATGAAATAGGAATATTAAGTAAAAATAGCATGGCATTTAGAATTCGATAAGAGAAAATTTTTATTATTTTTTCAAAAAATTAAATTATATATCGAGAGAGTAGTATGAAATAAAGGGTATTTCTGATTTTATCTTATCCATCGGGAATCCTGTTCAGCGTCACAAACTTTTTTTTCATACCATAGATCTCTTAACAATATTTATTGTATAAATAAAATCTTTTTTTATGTACTTTTTTTTATTTGATCGGATCAAAAAGAAACTTTGGGATTGCTGAATCACAGACAAATAAATACCAAAAAAGAAATAAGAAATATATAAAGCAACCGAACCATCATAGTATTTTTTAACTCTTCCAAAAAGAAGGGTGGTAATTTGATCATTTACCAATATGAGTCTCATAGATCCTATTTGTCTCTTTCTGCGATGGAGGGTAAAGAGGATCCATTTTATTGTAGAGCCGTATGCAATACATAAAAAATGCCCGTACGGTTATTCTATTTTTTTCTTAAGTATTTTTTTATCTTTATTTATTTTCTCTTCACTCCATGATATAGATAGAAAAAACTTTATTATGTTATATCATCAGGGTAATGATTCATCAACCCGCTAGTGCTTTTTATGAAGCACAAACGGGAGAAGCTATCTTGGAAGCGGAAGAACTGCTAAAACTGCGTGAAACCATCACAAGGGTTTATGTACAAAGAACGGGCAAACCCCTATGGGTTGTATCCGAAGACATGGAAAGAGATGTTTTTATGTCAGCAACAGAAGCGCAAGCTTATGGAATTGTTGATCTTGTAGCAGTTGAATGAAAATAGAAAATAGGATGGATTTAGCGCAAATGGGCAATTTCTTTTTTTATCTTCTTGCCGAGTTCAATATTTTTTTAATTTTATTAAATAGAAGTAATTCATAATCATCCGGTTAGGATCGATCTAAACCAGCTCATTATGTATATCATTCAACATGCCAACGATTAAACAACTTATTAGAAATACAAGACAGCCAATCAAAAATGTCACGAAATCCCCCGCTCTTCGGGGATGCCCTCAGCGTCGAGGAACATGTACTAGGGTGTATGTGCGACTCGTTCAGATCATGGACTGGGGCACAAAGAAATTTTTTTTTCCAGTATTAATGATCAGTACCGATTAATAGGATAAAATGGAAGAACTCCATTCCATTCACTATCTAAAAATAAGAAAATCTATCCTTCTATTGTGTATGAAATTTATGGTTTCCATTGGTGTAAATCCAATTACCTCAATTTAATTTACAATGAAAAAAAAAGGCCCCATTGGTATTAAATGGTTATCCATTAAGCGGGGACAAATCTTATAAAAAAAAAATAAATAAAGATTTGACTTCCATTCTTGCAAGAACGGACTAAGAGGGCCAGCTACCGAGCTAACTTTCATAATTAAATACCGTTACTGTATAGGTAGATCTCCTTGTGAAAGACCTATTACTGGCTAATTTATGGGTCGAGCCAACGAGTGTGAACTGTACAAGTTACTAATAAGGTTAATTAAATAAATTATATAGGCTCCGGTGTATAGAGAAGACCTCACCGTTTACGAATTAACCATAGAAACGATGAAATCCACCATTTCTTTATCCATTTACTAGTTTTTTATTTATTATGTTTTTGATACCTAGTCGAATACAATTTATTTTTCGAGGTAAAAAAATGGTGGTCGGGAAGGTTATAGTAGCTAAAGCCATTGGAATTTTTATTTTATACATTGGAAAAATCCGTTTTGTTATTAATAGACTGAGGAAGGGGAATAGAAAAACTGAAAGAAAGTAAATCCATTAGTTATTCTATTCGTCAAAGTTTCATTTATTCAATGACCAGAATTAAACGGGGATATATAGCTCGGAGACGTCGAACAAAAATTCGTTTATTTGCCTCAAGCTTTCGAGGGGCTCATTCAAGACTTACTCGAACGATTACTCAACAGAAAATAAAAGCTTTAGTTTCGGCTCATCGGGATAGAGATAGACAAAAGATAACTTTTCGTCGTTTGTGGATCACTCGTATAAACGCAGTAATTCGCGAAAGGAGGGTATCCTATAGTTATAGTAAATTAATACATGATTTGTACAAGAGCCGAGTGCTTCTTAATCGCAAAATACTTGCGCAAATAGCTATATTAAAAAAAAAAAGTCTTTATATGATTTCCAACGAGATCATAAAATAAGTCGATTCTAAGAAATCCACTGGAATCGAGTTCCCCGGAGAATGAACTCCGGGAGGATAGAGTAAAAATGACTAGGACAAAAAATTATTATGATCAAAGTAGTCAACATAAATAACCACGTTCAAGAAAAAAATATTTCTTTGCTTTCCCCGAGTTTTTCTTATTCTTATGACACGATACCAAAATCTGAATTTTCGGGTTTTTGAACAAAATGCGCTTTAGTTTAGATTGGAATTTGAATTCAATTGAAGAAAGAATAAGCTTATTTAATTCTAGTTCTAAGACCTGCAGTTCTAGCGGTCGACTCACTTTTTTCAAATTGTTTCTCATTATTAAGAAAAGGTAACAAAGATAAAATACGGGCTTGTTTTATAGCAATAGTAATTAATCGTTGTTGTTTCAAGGTCAATCTATTCACTCGTCTAGATAGTATTTTTCCTTGTTCACTAATAAATCGACTAATTAAACTCATGTTTCTATAATCAATTCGATCCCCCGATTGGATCGGGGGTAAACGCCTACGAAAAGATCGCTTGGATTTAAGAAAGGGTCGCTTGGATTTATCCATGGTTTGTTTAGTTTAGCTCTTATCGTGAAAACCCTATTACGGTCACATCGAAAATGAATTCAAATAGGATTTGCTTTGTTTATTAAATATGTTATTATATATAATGTCATTTTTTCCCTACCTTGTATCTTGGAAGGGTGACACACAAGTATTCGATTCGATCTATTTTTTTATCTCCCCATGAATTGTATGTTTGTAACAATAAGGACAGAATTTTCTCAATTCCAATCG